AATTGGAAAATCCTTCAAGCAAGTCCACATTCTCCTCTTTTTTTGGACAAAATTGACGAATCCTCTTTCTTTTCTTTTGAGATTTTCGAGCCAATGAAAATCTTTTTTCAAAATTGGATGTGGAAAAAGAAAAATACAGAATTGACAATTTCGGATTATACAGAGGAAAAGAAAAATAAAAAAGAGATTAAGAAAAAAGAGGAAGCAGAGCGTATGGAAATAGCGGAAGCCTGGGAAAACACTCAAAATGCTCAACCAATAAGAGGTCTTTTATTAGTAACCCACTCGATTATTAGAAAATATATTCTATTACCCTCATTGATAATAACTAAAAATATCGTTCGTATACTATTATTTCAATCTCCCGAATGGTCAGAGGATTTAAAGGATTGGAATAGAGAAATGTATATTAAGTGCACCTATAATGGCGTTCCATTATCCGAAACAGAATTTCCGAAAAACTGGCTAACTGAGGGTATTCAAATAAAGGTCCTTTTTCCTTTTCGTCTGAAACCTTGGCACAGATACAGATCTAAGCTACGATCCCCTCAAAAGGAAAAGGATCCAATGAAAAAGAAAAAAAAAGTGAAAAAAATGGATTTCTTCTTTTTTACAGTTTTCGGAATGGAAGTAGAATTTCCCTTTTCTTCTTCTCACCGAAACCGACGTTCGTTTTTTGATCCCATTTTTAAAGAACTTAAAAAAAAAATAAAAATTTGGAAAAAGAATTTTTTTCAAAGAACAAAATCTTTTCTAAATATCACAAAAGAAAAAGCACAATGGATCATCCAAATTATTCTATTTCTAAAAGAAAAAAGAAAAAAACTATCATTATCAGAATTGAAAAAAATAAAAATATATGAATTGAATGAAATTCAAAAAGATTCAACAAAAAGTAAGAGTAATCCAATGATTTACGAATCCACCATTCCAATTCAATCTATTAATTGGACAGACTGTTCATTGACAGAAAAAAAAATAAAAGATCTGAATGATAGAACAAAGAAAATCATAAAACAAATAGAAGAATTTAAAAAAGACAAGAAAAAAGGTTCAGAGAGAAATATTTGTTCTAAGAAAACAACTTATGATGATAAAAGATTAGAATTACAAAAAAATATTTGGCAGATATTACAAAAAAGAAATGTTCGATTATTCCGCAAATCACATTATTTTTTTAAATTTTTCATAGAAAGGGTATATATAGATATCTTTCTATGTATCATTAATATTCCTAAAATCAATGTACAACTTTTTCTTGAATCAACAAAAAAAATTCTTAATAAATACATTTACAATAATGAAGCAAATGAAGAAAGAAAAAGAAGTGATAAAAAAGATCAAAGTCTAATTCACTTTATTTCTACTATAAAAAAATCAATTTGTAATATTAGGAATACGAATTCACAGAATTTTTGTGACGTATCCTCTTTGTCACAAGCATATGTATTTTTTAAATTATCACAAACCCAAGTTATTAACTTTGATAAGTATAAATTAAGATCCCTTTTTGAATATCATGGAACACCTCTTTTTCTTAAGAATGAAATAAAGGATTATTTTTTTGGAGTACAAGGAATATCTCATTCCAAATTAAAACATAAGAGCGCTCCCAATTCTGTAATGAATCAATGGACAAATTGGTTAAAAGGTCATTATCAATACGATTTATCTCAGAATGGATGGTCTAGATTAGTATCCCAAAAATGGCGAAATAAAATGAATGAACGCCATGTGGCTCAAAATAAAGATTTAACCAAATATCATTCATATGAAAAAAACGGATTAATTCTTTACAAAAAACAAGAAATAGACTCATTAACAAATCAAAAAAAAAAAATGAAAAAACAATATGGGTATGATCTTTTATCATATAAATCTATTAATTATGCAGATAAGAAGGACTCATATATTTATGGATATAGATCGTCATTCCAAGCAAATAATAACCAAGCGATTTCTTATAATTGCAACACGCGTAAAAAAAAAAAATTGGATATGACGGATGATATTCCTATCAAGAATTATATAGTAGAAGATTCTATTCTAGATATGGAAAAAAATCTGGATAGAAAGTGTTTTGATTGGAGAATTCTTAATTTTTGTCTTAGAAATAAAATGCATTTTGGGGGTTCGATCGATACCGATTATTATTTTACGCTTCATCAAGAAATCAACCCATCCAATAAAAAAAAAAACCTTTTTGATTGGATGGGAATGAATGTAGAAATACTAAATCGTTCTATAGCGAATCGGGAATCTTTTTTCTTCTCTAAAAATTGGATATTTTATAATGCATATACGAGTAACCCATGGATCATCCCAATCAAATTCCTTTTTTTTAATTTTAATGTAAATCAAAATGTTAGTGAAAAGAAAAAGATCACGGAAAAGAATAAAACAGAATATGCAAGTCGACTAAATCTTGAAGCATCCCTTTCAAAGAAAGAAAAAGATGTTAAAGAAGATTATGCAGGATCCGACATAAAAAAGGGTGTAAAAAAAGATAGATACACGAACAACATCGAAGCAGAACTTAATTGCTTCCTAAGAGGGTATTTGCCTTTTCAATTGAACTGGCATGATTGCTTAAATGAAAGAATAATGAATAATATCCAAGTATATTGTCTCCTGCTTAGACTGAAAAATCTAAAAGAGATTGCTATAGCCTCTATTCAAAGAGGAGAACTAAGTCTAGATATTATGAAAATTAAGAATCAGAAGGATTTCACTCTTACAGAATTGAATAAAAATACGGAATTGATAAAAAATGGAATATTGAGTATCGAACCAACTCGTCTGTCTAGAAGAAACCACGAACAATTTAATATGTATCAAATCATAGGCCTTTCGCTTATTCATAAGAGAAAGCACCAAATTATTAAGAAATCCATTACAAGAACAAGAGATCAAAAGCTGACTGAAAATAAAGAAAAAAAGAATTATGATTTGCTTGTTCCTGAAAATATTTTATCCGCTAGACGTCGTAGAGAATTGAGAATTCTAATTTGTTTCAATCCTAAGAATAGAAATAGTGTGCATAGAAATAAGGCATTTTACAATGAGAATAAAGTGAATAATTGCTGTCAAGTTTTGGCTACAAGTAAAGATCTTGATAGAGATAAAAAAAAACTAATTAATTTAAAGTTATTTCTTTGGCCAAATTATCGATTAGAAGATTTAGCTTGTATGAATCGCTATTGGTTTGATACCAATAATGGCAGCCGTTTCAGTATGGTAAGGATACATATGTATCCCCGATTGAAAATTAGTTAATCTACATTTTTCTTTTTTTTCTATTTCTCGTAACATATCTGATATGTGAAAACAAATAGATGCACATACGCATTGTCTTACCCTCTATTCTGAGGCACGATACTAATTCAATGATATATCCTACCCATTAGATCTATAACTGAATCTTCTTATTTGAAGTCTACAATTTTGCTTTTGTGAATGCATAAATATAGTATTTTTTGTATACCTATTTGAATTGGGTTGATTAATCAAAATTTATTTGAAAAATCAGGAACTCTTAAGAAAATTAAGATTATTGTATATACCAAATTGAAAATGAGTGTCATTATTATTACTGATCAATAAAAATATCTAGACTCTATAAAATAAAAAAGGGGGGGAAAGACAAGCTTTCATTTTTTTATGGTAAAAAAATCATTTATATCCGTTATTTCACAAGAAAAAAAAGAAGAAAACCCGGGATCGATTGAATTTCAAGTATTCAATTTCACCAATAAGATACGAAGACTTACTTCACATTTGGAATTGCACAGAAAAGACTATTTATCTCAAAGGGGTTTACGTAAAATTCTGGGAAAACGGAAACGACTCCTGTCTTATTTGTCAAAGAAAAATGGAATACGTTATAAAAAATTAATTAATCAGTTGGATATTCGGGAGCCACAAACTAATTAATTTGAAGAGTCGTTTTGAATTATTCGATTTATTAGATCTTGAATCTTGATGAACTCATTTTTGTTTTAAGCAATTCATGGAAGAATGAATCGAGGAAAAACCTATGAATGCCCCAGCTACAAGAAAAGACCTCATGATAGTCAATATGGGTCCTCACCACCCATCAATGCATGGTGTTCTTCGACTTATTGTTACTCTAGATGGTGAGGATGTTATTGATTGTGAACCAATATTGGGTTATTTACATAGAGGGATGGAAAAAATTGCAGAAAACCGAACAATTGTACAATATCTGCCTTATGTAACACGTTGGGATTATTTAGCTACTATGTTCACAGAAGCAATAACCGTAAATGGACCGGAACAGTTAGGAAATATTCAAGTACCTAAAAGAGCCAGCTATATTCGAATAATTATGTTGGAGTTGAGTCGTATAGCTTCTCACCTACTATGGCTGGGACCTTTTATGGCAGATATTGGTGCACAAACCCCTTTCTTCTATATTTTCAGAGAAAGAGAATTAATATATGATCTATTCGAAGCTGCCACAGGTATGAGAATGATGCATAATTTTTTTCGTATCGGAGGGGTAGCGGCTGATCTACCTCATGGCTGGATAGATAAATGTTTGGATTTCTGCGATTATTTTTTAACAAGGGTTGTTGAATATCAAAAACTTATTACGCGAAATCCTATTTTTTTAGAACGGGTTGAGGGAGTAGGCATTGTTGGTGGAGAGGAAGTAATAAATTGGGGTTTATCAGGACCAATGCTTCGGGCTTCCGGAATACAATGGGATCTACGTAAAGTTGATCATTATGAATGTTACGAGGAATTTGATTGGGAAGTTCAATGGCAAAAAGAAGGAGATTCATTAGCTCGTTATTTAGTACGAATTGGTGAAATGGTAGAATCCATAAAAATTATTCAACAGGCTCTGGAAGGAATTCCGGGAGGGCCATATGAGAATTTAGAAATCCGTTGCTTTGATAGAGAAAAGGATCCAGAATGGAATGATTTTGAATATCGATTCATTAGTAAAAAGCCGTCTCCGACTTTTGAATTACCGAAACAAGAACTTTATGTGAGAGTTGAAGCCCCAAAGGGAGAATTAGGAATTTTTCTAATAGGGGATCAGAATGGTTTTCCTTGGAGATGGAAAATTCGTCCCCCGGGTTTTATCAATTTGCAAATTCTTCCTCAGTTAGTTAAAAGAATGAAATTGGCTGATATTATGACAATACTAGGTAGCATAGATATCATTATGGGAGAAGTTGATCGTTGAAATGATAATTGATACAACAGAAGTACAAGATATCAATTCTTTTTCCAGATTGGAATCTTTAAAAGAGGTGTATGGAATTATATGGATACTTGTCCCTATTTTGACTCTTGTATTGGGAATCACAATAGGTGTGCTAGTGATTGTATGGTTAGAAAGAGAAATATCCGCAGGGATACAACAGCGTATTGGACCTGAATACGCCGGTCCTTTGGGAGTTCTTCAAGCTCTAGCAGATGGAACAAAACTACTTTTCAAAGAGAATCTTATTCCATCTAGGGGAGATATTCGTTTATTCAGTATTGGACCATCCATATCAGTCATATCAATTCTAGTAAGCTATTCAGTAATTCCTTTTGGCTATAACTTTGTTTTAGCTGATCTCAATATCGGTGTTTTTTTATGGATTGCTATTTCGAGTATTGCTCCCATTGGACTTCTTATGTCAGGATATGGGTCAAATAATAAATATTCCTTTTTGGGTGGTCTACGGGCTGCTGCTCAATCGATTAGTTATGAAATACCATTAACTCTATGTGTGTTATCAATATCTCTACGTGTGATTCGTTGAGACAGAAACTTTTCCATGCTCCTTTCTTTTCGTCTTTATTTCTTTTCTTCTTTATAGGAAAGGGGTAGAAAAAATGGAATAGATATCCTGATTTTTGATTTTCATTATTTTTATTCGGAATTCGGATTGATGAACTAAATCAGATAGTTATATGAGTGAAATAAAACAGCTTCCATTTATTCATTATTCATTGATTTAATATTCTAATATTCTATAATATTCTCTAATTTTAATTATTAATTTAATGAAATTGAAATTCAATATCAATATATTTAGTAAAAAAATGAAAAAAATAGATATATATTTATAGATATATATTTGTATTTTTAATATAGAATATTTATATTTAAGAATATAATAAACTATTTTAATTTAAACTATTTAATATAATATTAATATAAAATTCTTTAAAATTCTTAATATATTAATATATATATATATTATTAATATATAATATATTAATATATAATATAATATATAGATATAGAATTAATATACTATGATTTGAATTTCATTTGAATCTGCAGTAAAAATATTGAGTCTCATTTTCTATGTATAAGAATTAAGTGAAAAAAAAATTATAAACGGAAGAAAGCGTTTACCCCAAAATTGGTTGATTAGTCATCCTGTTTTGAAGCGGGCTCAAAAGACCAACCTTATTGAGTTTTCACTATCGTTTGTATGAATTACCATACATCTATTACCATAAGGGGAGATTGATAAAAAATGCGTGGATGGTTAGAAACACCAAGATACACAAAGGATTAGTAATGGAGATTATGTAAATTCTCCAAAAGAGCATTTCCGCATAATATAAAAAGAATACAAATTGGGGCTTTAAGTTGGTAGAAAAAATCAGGCAGTACTCCCCACAATTCCGATCCAGAGTATGCTCCTATCCACTCATTAAATAAATAACTATCAGAAACGAAATAATCCTTTAATCTTTTTTTAAGTCCCTTTTTGTTTTGCACATAAAAAAAAGAAGAATAGGAACGAAAAAAAAAAACAAAAGAATAGAATACAATAAAAAAAAGAGGGATCCCTTTTGATTCTTTCTTATATCCATATTCATGGAAATACAATTTATGTCATAATTCATAAACTAATGTCGAATTTTTTTTCGTAATCAAAAACGACGGGTTATTGAGAATTCTAAAGGAGTATTTTATTGAATTGAAGAGTTCAATTATTACTCAACAAATTCAAATTATTAAGGGATGAGATCAATTCGGAAGTACCTTTTTTGTATTTATTATTATAACAGACAGAATTCAATTGGTCTAATTCAGGACCGTCCAATGGATTTGAATCCTATCTATCCTAGGGATATATCAAGATAAATAACCGGCCCGGTCCCTTAGATTTATTTATGACCTTCGAGGAGCCGTATGAGGTGAAAATCTCATGTACGGTTCTGTAATAGCGATGGGAACAGTAATGTTATCACCGACTAGGATTATCTAACAGTTTAAGTACAGTTGATATAGTTGACGCGCAATCAAAATATGGTTTTTGGGGATGGAATTTATGGCGTCAACCTATAGGTTTTATCATTTTTCTAATTTCTTCCCTAGCGGAATGTGAAAGATTACCTTTTGATTTACCAGAAGCAGAAGAAGAATTAGTAGCAGGTTATCAAACCGAATATTCGGGTATAAAATTTGGTTTATTTTACGTTGCTTCCTATTTAAACTTATTAGTTTCTTCATTATTTGTAACAGTTCTTTACTTGGGCGGTTGGAATATCTCTATTCCGTACATATTTGTTTCTGAGCTTTTTGAAATAAATAAAACATGTGGAGTTTTTGGAACTACAATTGGTATCTTTATTACATTAGCTAAAACTTATTTGTTCTTGTTCCTTTCTATCACAACAAGATGGACTTTGCCTAGGCTAAGAATGGATCAATTATTAAATCTTGGATGGAAATTTCTTTTACCTATTTCTCTGGGTAATCTATTATTAACAACTTCGTTTCGACTATTTTCACTGTAAAAGATTGATATTCAATATTCATAACTTGTCTCAAACAAGAGAAAGAAACAAAACAAAAATATTCATAGATATTCACGATATGTTCCTTATGGTAACTGGGTTCATGAATTATGGTCAACAAACAGTACGAGCTGCAAGATACATTGGTCAAAGTTTCATGATTACCTTAGCCCACGCAAATCGTTTACCTGTAACTATTCAATATCCTTATGAAAAATTAATAACATCGGAACGTTTCCGCGGTCGAATCCATTTTGAATTTGATAAGTGCATTGCTTGTGAAGTATGTGTTCGTGTATGTCCTATAGATCTACCCGTTGTTGATTGGAAACTGGAAACTGATATTCGAAAGAAACGATTGCTTAATTACAGTATTGATTTTGGGATCTGTATATTTTGTGGTAACTGCGTTGAGTATTGTCCAACAAATTGTTTATCAATGACTGAAGAATATGAACTTTCGACTTATGATCGTCACGAATTGAATTATAATCAAATTGCTTTGGGCCGTTTACCAATGTCAGTAATTGACGATTATACAATTCGAACAATTCAATTCAAATAAGATTCTGTATTTATATTTAGATTTATATAATTTTATTAATAATATAGTTTATAGTTTCGAAATAGTTTCGAATACTCGTTCGTATAAAGAATTAGATTCGTCCTATAACTGTACCTAGATGAATTCACACTCCTTAGGATTTAATTCAATTAGGAATTTAGTATATAAAATTTTTTCCTGGTCGTATCAATAAGGTCATGAGATTTCAATTTATTTATCTTTTATTTTTCATCTAATGGATTTACCTGAACCGATACATGATTTTCTTTTAATCTTTCTGGGATCAGGTCTTGTATTAGGAAGTCTAGGAGTAGTATTATTTACCAACCCAATTTTTTCTGCCTTTTCGTTGGGACTGGTTCTTGTTTGTATATCTTTATTCTATATTTTATCAAACTCCCATTTTGTAGCTGCAGCACAGCTACTTATTTACGTAGGAGCTATAAACGTTTTAATCATATTTGCTGTGATGTTCATAAATGGTTCAGAATATTACCAAGATTTTCATCTTTGGACCGTTGGGGATGGAGTTACTTTGGTGGTTTGTACAAGTATTTTTGTTTCACTAATAACTACTATTCCAGATATATCATGGTACGGGATTATTTGGACTACAAGATCAAATCAGATTATAGAGCAAGATTTGATAAATAATAGTCAACAAATTGGAATTCATTTATCAACAGATTTTTTTCTTCCATTTGAACTCATTTCAATAATTCTTTTAGCTGCTTTGATAGGTGCAATTGTCGTGGCTCGCCAGTAAGAATAGAACTAGTAATATCAATCTAAATTCCATTTTGTTCTATTTATTTTATCTCCATTTCCTTTGAATTTTACATGTGAATGGGAAAGTGAAAGATTGTTTATGTTTAAAAGAATTTTATTATTCGACTTATTACCAATATCTTCTTTTTGTCTGTACTTGTTATATTCTCTAGTCAATCGAATCTGTTGAAGTGTTGTTCATATTGAAATGAATCAAAATTGATAAGGAGTTGGTCAATGATGCTCGAACATGTACTTGTTTTGAGTGCCTATTTATTTTCTATCGGTATCTACGGATTGATCACAAGCCGAAATATGGTTAGAGCCCTTATGTGTCTTGAACTTATACTGAATGCGGTTAATATAAATTTCGTAGCTTTTTCTGATTTTTTTGATAGTCGCCAATTAAAAGGAAATATTTTTTCCATTTTTGTTATAGCTATCGCAGCCGCTGAAGCAGCTATTGGACCGGCTATTGTTTCGTCAATTTATCGTAACAGAAAATCAACTCGTATCAATCAATCGAATTTGTTGAATAAATAGTATTAATTATAAAAATTTGAATTTCGAATATTGAAATTCGAATATTTATCAATTCAAATTCGCATGTATGATAACGTATGATCATGTTTGCGAAAACGTAAGAAATCAAAGTATCTTGGCCCTCTGTTATGAATTGATCCAGAGGTAGATTGATTAGATAAATTCTGGTAAATCATTGATTCATCTGGTGTCGAAATATATGATTCATTTACAAGTTTACTAGATCGAAAATTGCTGATGTTCAAAAATTAATAGAGCCAATGTCTCATTCAGTAAAGATTTATGATACATGTATAGGATGTACTCAATGTGTCCGAGCCTGCCCCACAGATGTATTAG